CATCGTAAGCTAAACCCGTGCTGACGAATAACCAACCCGCAATGAAAAGGGAAGGTATAGTAATGCTATGAATGACCCAGTATCGAATACTGGTAATAATATCAGCAAAAGAACGTTCTCCTGTGCTTCCAGACATGCCGAGCTCCACGTATTCTTGTACAGTCAAAAAGGGGATCGATTCCGTAAAAGATGAGATCAGTAAATGGGAATTCACTGAAATTTAATCTTTGTGAGATCGTCAATAGGGTACCAAGGGTGTCTTTAGAGTATACCGAATCAGTATAGCTATCCTTCTTCTGACACAGCAACGCAATTTCACAATTAGTATCTAAATGGAGTGCTAGAGACTTTCTTTTTTCTTTTATTGTTGCCTGTCGATGTAGTATTCTATACTATTCAATAAAAAAATTTTCAAATTCCTGTAGTAGTATAAGGGTTCTCTCCATTATCGGCTTCGGATTAGAAACTGAAGATCAGATAAAATGTGAATACAACGGGTTGCTTTCAAATAATTCGCGAGTGGGATTATCATATTCCATTCTCCTACACCTACAATTCAATTAGATCCAAAATATAAAAATATTCTTTGTGTTTGTAGAAGATGTTTTTTGTTGGAACCCCCCCCCCCCCCCCTTTTTTTTTTCATTTTTAAGGAATTGGTTAGTTGTCCAGTAAGAAGTAAGACTAGCCGATAGTCTTCGACGAAAGAAAGAGAACAAAGAAGAAAATAATCAATATTCGCGATGCACGCATTGTTGTATTAGAACCAAAAGGCCGTTCTTGATCGAATTATAATTATAAAAGGGCAGGGGGCTCTCTAATTTAAGATATGTAAAGAAAAAATGTATAAGTTTCGCACGATTAGATCATGCGAAACTCTTTTTCTTCTCATTAGAGATATTATGAGAATGAACCTACTACTGAATCTAATGAGGTCAAATCAAATTAAAGTAAAAAAGAAAAGGGAAAGTAATAAAGTAAAAGTAAAAAAAAGGGAGATTCTAGTATAATATAAGGTCATTCTTTGTTCGAAAATGCACAATGTATTCGATACAATAATAAAAAAAAGATAAAAATCAAAATAGAAATGATTTTCCAATTTTAAAGCGATTCAATTTCATTTTTTGAATGAAGTTACACAACAGAGTTTTTTATTATTTCTAATTTTGATTATTAATTATAATATATAATATTATTATAAGAATATTCGTTTTTAAGATGAATCTGTTGATTGGGAATTAGGGGATGCTCAGATATCACAGATGATGAATTGATTTCTTACCTATGTCACTCCCATTTTTTTTTATTACTGTTTAGAAGGATTGATGAATCAAAAACTTTCAATTGAAAGAATAAGTGAAATTGGTCTTTTTGCTTATTCTTGTTTGTATCTTTCAAAAATTTGAATTTAGGGAAGTGCTTTCTAAACATATGTATAAAAAGACCATATTTCATTTAGCCTCTTTATGCTTACTATAACTAGTTATTTCGGTTTTCTACTAGCGGTTTTAACTATAACCTCAGCTCTATTTATCGGGTTGAACAAGATACGACTTATTTGAAATTAATTGAACAAACGATTCATAAAAAAACGAAATCTTTCTGTGTTATTCCATATATTCTATAGTTTCTTAAGTTTCTTACCGTGTCAATTTCCAATTTTTGGTCATTGAGATTCATGGGCAATATGAATTAATAGTTAAGAATAGATATTACCTCTCCTTTTCCTCTTTCAAACAAATTGAAATGATTGAAGTTTTTCTATTTGGAATTGTCTTAGGTCTAATTCCTATTACTTTGGCTGGATTATTTGTAACCGCATATTTACAATACAGACGCGGTGATCAGTTGGACCTTTAATTAATTAATAGCTCTTTTTTTGATTGACCCCTACTTGCTTTATTAATTTTAATACATAGGGCAGGGGTCAAATTGAAATTGCTGTTCAATTATTTCATTTCAGTGTAATTTTCGACCTAAGAATAACAAGAATGGGATCACGCTCTGTAGGATTTGAACCTACGACATCGGGTTTTGGAGACCCGCGTTCTACCGAACTGAACTAAGAGCGCTTTATTATCACACTAAATATTTTGTAAGTAACCCTAATATATTATATTTTTGCATGCGTATCCTATTCTATAGTAGAATAGAGTCAAATGAAAGATTGATCATGTTATGGATGCCCAATTTAATCGATTTCAATTGATCCCTCGTTACGATTCCTGCTCATAAGATAAGTAATAGAATAGGTAGGGATGACAGGATTTGAACCCGTGACATTTTGTACCCAAAACAAACGCGCTACCAAGCTGCGCTACATCCCTTTCAATTGGGTTACAGTGTCATTGTAGAGAATACCCGTATTGTTTTCCACATCTTTATTTACTCCATTTCTATACAAAAATTATCTTGTCATTTCTTCTTTTTGATCTCATATCATAGAACATATAATTAATTATTAATTAGTTATAATAAACTACTTATATGCGTTACGTATAATGAAACCCGCTGTAAAAAAAATGAATATTTTGGGGAAACGCTGGTACAGAAAAGGGCACGTTTTTTTTAAGAAAAGGAATATTCTACTGAATCGTTGTACATTTCAATTTGAATTAGGGATTCCGCGGACAAATACAAGCGATCATTAACTCCATATATGTCTGATCATATATGTATTACAAATTCCAATAAAGAAGGAGGATTTCAAATAAAATGCGAGATCTAAAAACATATCTCTCCGTGGCGCCGGTAGTAAGTACTATATGGTTCGGGTTTTTAGCAGGTCTATTGATAGAGATCAATCGTTTATTTCCGGATGCGCTGATATTCCCCTTTTTTTCATTCTAGTTAGTAACATGGGAAGTGGTGAAGAAGATTAGGGATTTAATAAAATCTCTGTGACTAATCCCTCCCCTTCCCATCTTTTAATTTTAGAATTTTTAAAATTTGAATAAGTTCGAAAAGAGAAAGAATAAAAGTGGATTCAAATTCAGTGAAACTCGGAACTCGGGCCTCAGGCCCGAGGCTCGAATTAAAATAAAATTTTTAATTTAAATAATTTTAATTAAAATAATTAAAAAGAGAATGAGAACGGAAATGGAAATTGATGGATAGGTCAACAATATCATACAAAATACTTAAATGAAAGACGAAACGCTATATTGGGATTAGAAATGTAGTTAGAAATCATTGTATTACTTATTATTACTATCTTGATTGCAACGAAATTTTTCATAATTTTATTTCGAGTTAGCAACTTCTATTTTTTTTTTCGTTCCTTTTTTCTCTTTGGATCGCAAAATAGAATAGTTGAGTGAATCAAAAATACAAAGGGGGTTCATGGCCAAGGGGAAAGATGTTCGAGTAACAGTTATTTTGGAATGTACCAATTGTGCTGTTCGAAATGATGCTAATAAGGAATCAAAGAGGGTTGGTATTTCCAGATATATTACTCAAAAGAATCGACACAATACGCCTAGTCGATTGGAATTGAGAAAATTCTGTCCCTTTTGTTACAAATATACAATTCATGGGGAGATAAAGAAATAGATGGAACCGATTACACGTATGTATTGTATGTCATCCTTCCAAGGAAGATGAAAAATGTCATATACCATATATTATATATAACATATATTTAAAGATAAACAAACCAAAAAGAAATCCCCGACAAAATTAGGATTTTCGGGATAAGGAATAAACAAATCATGGATAAATCCAAGCGACTCTATTTTAAATCCAAGCGATCTTTTCGTAGGCGTTTGCCCCCGGTTGGGTCGGGGGATCGAATTGATTATAGAAACATGAGTTTAATTAGTCGATTTATTAGTGAACAAGGAAAGATATTATCTAGACGGGTGAATAGATTAAACTTAAAACAACAACGATTAATTACTATTGCTATCAAGCAAGCTCGTATTTTATCTTTGTTACCCTTTCTTAATAATGAGAAACAATTTGAAAGAGGTGAGTCGGCTGCTAGAACTGCGGGTCTTAGAATCAAAAAGGGGGATAGGCTTACTCTTCACTTGAATCAAAATTCCAATACGAACTCAAAGGCGGATTGATGTTTTGTTCGAAAAATTCGCGAATTAAGATGTGAGTGTCGTGTCATAAGAAAAAAAGTATCGGGGAAAAAGAAGAAATCTTTTTTTATTGAACGTCTTGTTTGTTCATTTTGACGACTTTATCATATTATTTGATTATATTTTATCATACTAATTTCTATTCTACCTTCCCGGAGTTAATTTTACAGCGCACTCCATTAAAATTTAAAACATTCCTATGGAGTCCTTCCAATCTACTTATTTTATAATCTCAGTGGAAATCATAGAAAGACAATTTCTATTTAATATAGCTATTTGCGCAAGTATTTTACGATTAAGAAGCAACTGCTCCTTGTACAGATTGTGTATGAAAACATTATAACTATAGTATACTAAATTCCCTCGAATTGCTGCATTTATCCGAGTGATCCACAAACGGCGAAAATATCTCTTTTGCCTACCTCTATCCCGATAAGCCGAAAACAAAGCTCTTATTTTCTGTTGAGTAATAGTTCGAGTAAGTCTTGAATGAGCCCCTCGAAAGCTTGATGCAAATAAACGAATTTTTGTTCTACGTCTCCGAGCTATACATCCTCGTTTAATTCTGGTCATTGAATAAATGAAACTTTGATAAATAACTAATTGATTTCTTTTCTTTCAGTTATTCCCTTCCCCTTTACTAGTTTGTTAATAACAAAACGGATCCTTCCAATGTATAAAATAAAAACTCCAACGGCTTTTGCTACTATAACCTTCCCGCCCACGATTTTTTCTTTTTTTTTTATAGGCATTTTACCTCGAAATAAGAAATAATATTGATATTGATACTAGATATTAAAAAAAGCATATTAATATTAAATAAAAACAAAAAGTAGTAAATATAAAATAGAAATGAATAAAAAAAAAATAGTGGGTTCCATCGTTTCTATGGTTACTTCTTAAACGGCGAGATCCCTTCTATACACCGGAGCCCCTTCTTTTCTTTCATTTAATCAATGCTATTGTTAACTTGTACAGTTCACACTTTTTGGCTCTACCCATGAATTATTCAGTAATCCGTCTTTCACAACGAGATCCACTTATACAGTAACGGTATTTAATTATGAAGATTAACTGTGTAGCTGACCCTCTTAGTCCGTTGTTGAAAGAGTAAGGGCGTAATCTTTCTTGCCTTTAAATGGGATTCCCCCCGCTTAATGGATAAACATTTGCTACCAATGGGAAATTCTTTCTCATCTTAAATTGAAAATGGAGACGATTGGATTTACACCACTAGAAACCATAAATTTTGATACACAATAGAAGGGTATGATAGATACTTTTTAGATAGTGAATGGGGTTCTTCCGTTTTATTTTATCTTATTTACTGTTACTGATCACTGATACTGGAAAAATGGGTTCTTTTCTTTTGCCCCAGTCCATGCTCTGAACGAGTCACACATACACCCTAGTACATGTTCCTCGTCGCTGAGGGCATCCCCCAAGGGCGGGGGATTTCGTAACATTTCTGATTGGCTGTCTCGTCTTTCTAATAAGTTGTTTAATAGTTGGCATGTTGACTCGTATACATAATGAGCTGGTTTAGATCGATCCTAACCGGCCGATTAGGAATTACTTCTATAGTAATAAATTAATTAATAGAATACTCTATCAAACCCAGTAAGAAGATAAAATTTCAAATGGCGTATTTGTATTTGCGCGAAATCCCTGTTATTTTTTATTCTACCCCTACATGATCAACAATTCCATGAGCTTGGGCTTCTGTTGCTGACATAAAAACATCTCTTTCCATGTCTTCGGATACAACCCATAGAGGTGTGCCTGTTCTTTGTACATAAACCCTTGTAATGGTTTCGCGCAGCTTCATCATTTCTTCCGCTTCCAGGATAAATTCTCCTGCGGGTGCCTCATAAAAAGAACTAGCAGGTTGATGGATCATTACCCTGATTATATAACCTAATAAATGGTTCTTCTATCTCGAAGAGAAATCAAAGAGAATAAATTAAATAACGAGTAATGATATGAAAACCAAAAGATAGAATTGAACAACCGTACAGGCATCTTTTGCGCATTGCATACGGCTATACAATGGAATTTACTTTATAACCTCCATTCCGAAGTATAAAATCAAATTCAAATATTCAAATATAGGGCCTATCAGACCCCGATCGGTAAATAATCCAATAACCATCCTTCATTTTATTTTGGAGTAGTTAAAACATACTATGATGGTTCCGTTGCTTTATATATTTATTTAGTCTGTTATTAAGCAATCCCAAAGTTTCTTTTTTTTGTATTCTTTCCTAAGATAAATATTGTTTGTTATTATCCCTCTGGTGTGAAAACAAAAAAGTTTGTGACGCTGCAATAGGCTTCCGATAAATCAGATAAAATCGGAAATGCCCTTTATCTCATACTATTCGTTCGATATATAATCTAATGATTGATTTTTGAAAAAAAAAAAACAAAAATAAAAAAAAAAGGGGGGGTTTCTCATATCGAATTCAAAATGCCATGCTATTATTACTTAATAGTCATATTTCATATGGCGAAGGCATAGTCTTCTTTTTTCTCTCAAATACAAAACTCATTGGCGCCGAGCATGAGGGAATGCTAGACGTTTGGTAATTTCTCCTCCGACCAGAAGAAAAGATCCTATTGAAGCGGCCAATCCCATGCATATTGTCTGTACATCTGGTTGTACAAATTGCATAGTATCATAAATAGCTACTCCGGGTATTACCCACCCCCCGGGAGAGTTTATAAACAAATACAGATCTTTGCTATCATCCTCTAGACTGAGATATACCATAAGACCAATAATTTGATTCGAGAGATCGCTATCAACCTCTTGGCCTAAAAAAAGTAATCTTGCTCGATAAAGTCGGTTGATTAGGATATAATTGTATCCTTAGGAACCGTACGCGCACCTTTTGATGCATACGGTTTACCAAAAATCGCGCAAAAAAAAAAGAATCAATGTGTAGATTGCAGCCCTCATTCTTTTTTATTTTCATAGGGGGCTCTTTCTAACTTCTAACAAAGGGCTTTTTTTCTTCCATTTTTCAAGAAGGATTTGTTTTGGCCTGTTTACTTTACCTATATATAAATAAAATATATATATAAATAATTTACTAAACTTATCGAATGAACTTCTCATTGATGTATTGTTTCATCGAGATCGAATCCAAATAACGATGCCATTTTCTTGTTCCTGAATGGGCTTTTTCAATTTTTTTAGGTTTATGCTCTACTCCGAGTAAAGATAGGCCCGATTTTTATTTGCACATATAGGGCAAATGTCCCAATACCACGTCTTTTTGCTATGGCTTTTTTTATTTTTCAATTTCATTTATTTCATGTCTTCCACTAAATATTCAATGTATTCATTATATTAAATGTATTCATTATATTACTCGATTGATTAAACAGTTTGAGATCGCTCCTGTTTATAAATAGAATATTATAAAAGTAGTAATCTTAGATATATTACCAATTGGGTTTTTTCTAAACGAAGCCTGGATACTTCATTTTTTTGGTCCAGTCGAGCCAACCATAAATTATTCTAATTGATAATATTAATCTGATACCCCTACAAAAAATAAATAGGATTAAATTGTATTTCACGCTCCAAACTTTTGATAATTCAATCAATCTTTTTTGGGCGAAAGAGGGGATATCTCGATCAGGGGAGAGAATGGGGAAATTCCATGTGACCCAATATATCTGACAAGTCGCACTATATGTCAACCCACGATGCATCTTCCTCTCCAGGACTTCGAAAAGGTACTTTTGGAACACCAATAGGCATAAAATGAAAGAAAAAAAATTAAGTACTATATCTTACTTTGATGTGGAAGCGTAACAACGGGTTTATTGTCTTAATAAGATTAGCCTTTATCATAGTTTATCCATAAATTGAATAAGTTCATAACAATAACATAAAAAAAGAAAACCGAATGATTATGACTAAAGGAAAATTTTTACGAAACGAATGGGTCTTTGGAATGATATGAACAAATGGGTATGTCTTCACTCATAGAAAATTAAAGTGGGATCAATCCCCTCTACCATTGCGTATTGGTACTTATCGGGTATAGAATAGATCTGCTTATTTTTGTTCCTACAAACGGAATTCGTCTATTATTACTATCTATTATTATTACTAAAAGAATAGAACAAATATTAATTCTTTCCTCGATAAAATCTACCGAAAGAGTGGGTCCAGAGCATAGTTTTTTTACTTTTTACAATGCAATAAAGTTACATAGTGTCTATTATTCGTTGATTAAAGGGGTATTTCCATGGGTTTGCCTTGGTATCGTGTTCATACCGTCGTATTGAATGATCCGGGTCGTTTGATTTCTGTTCATATAATGCATACAGCTCTAGTTGCTGGTTGGGCCGGTTCGATGGCTCTATACGAGCTAGCGGTTTTTGATCCCTCTGACCCCGTTCTTGATCCGATGTGGAGACAGGGTATGTTTGTTATACCCTTCATGACTCGTTTAGGAATAACCAATTCATGGGGCGGTTGGAGTATCACAGGAGGTACTATAACGAATCCGGGTATTTGGAGTTACGAAGGTGTGGCCGGGGCACATATTGTGTTTTCTGGCTTATGCTTTTTGGCAGCTATTTGGCATTGGGTGTACTGGGATCTAGAAATATTTTCTGATGAACGTACAGGAAAACCTTCTTTAGATTTACCTAAGATTTTTGGAATTCATTTATTTCTTTCAGGGTTGGCTTGTTTTGGGTTTGGCGCATTTCATGTAACGGGGTTGTATGGTCCTGGAATATGGGTGTCCGATCCTTATGGACTAACCGGAAGGGTACAATCTGTAAATCCAGCGTGGGGTGTGGAAGGTTTTGATCCTTTTGTTCCGGGAGGAATAGCCTCTCATCATATTGCAGCAGGGACATTGGGCATATTAGCCGGCCTATTCCATCTTAGTGTCCGTCCGCCCCAACGTCTATACAAAGGATTACGCATGGGAAATATTGAAACCGTCCTTTCCAGCAGTATCGCTGCTGTCTTTTTTGCCGCTTTTGTTGTTGCTGGAACTATGTGGTATGGTTCAGCAACTACCCCGATTGAATTATTTGGTCCCACTCGTTATCAATGGGATCAGGGATACTTCCAGCAAGAAATATATCGAAGAGTTAGCGCTGGGATAGCCGAAAATCAAAGTTTATCAGAGGCTTGGTCTAAAATTCCTGAAAAATTGGCTTTTTATGATTACATCGGTAATAATCCGGCAAAGGGGGGATTATTCAGAGCGGGCTCAATGGACAACGGGGATGGAATAGCTGTTGGGTGGTTAGGACACCCTATCTTTAGAGATAAGGAAGGGCGTGAACTTTTTGTACGTCGTATGCCCACTTTTTTTGAAACATTTCCGGTTGTTTTGGTAGACGGAGACGGTATTGTTAGAGCCGATGTTCCGTTTCGAAGGGCAGAGTCGAAGTATAGTGTCGAACAAGTAGGTGTAACTGTGGAGTTCTATGGTGGCGAACTGAATGGAGTCAGTTATAGTGATCCTGCTACTGTGAAAAAATATGCTCGACGCGCTCAATTGGGCGAAATTTTTGAATTAGATCGTGCTACTTTGAAATCCGATGGTGTTTTTCGTAGCAGTCCAAGGGGTTGGTTTACTTTTGGCCATGCTTCATTTGCTCTGCTCTTCTTCTTCGGACATATTTGGCATGGCGCTAGAACCTTGTTCCGAGATGTTTTTGCCGGTATTGACCCAGATTTGGATGCTCAAGTAGAATTTGGAACATTCCAAAAACTTGGGGATCCTACTACAAGACGACAAGTAGTCTGATACAAGATTGATTTCTTACTTTTATTTTTGTGATTTAATAACATAGACAGGGAGCCGGATAAATCTTGATTTGAATCGCTGCCTTTGCCCTTTCTTTGACTCTTTCTCTTTAGTTATCCGGGAGACGACCCAAAATAAACAGGCATGGAAGCTATAATTGTAAACCACAATCGAATCTATGGAAGCATTGGTTTATACATTCCTCTTAGTCTCGACTCTGGGAATAATATTTTTCGCCATCTTTTTTCGGGAACCACCTAAAGTTCCAACTAAAAAGATGAAATGATTTTTTATTATCTCGATTGAAGTAATGAGCCTCCCAATATTGGGAGGCTCATTACTTCAACTAGTCTCCGTGTTCCTCGAACGGATCTCTTAGTTGTTGAGAGGGTTGCCCAAAAGCAGTATATAAGGCGTACCCAGTAAAACTTACAAGTAAACCAGATATAGAGATGGCAACTAAGGTTGCTGTTTCCATTATTATATAATTTTAAGACCACAATGGATCTATGCTAAGATCATTTATTTACAATATAATGGTATACAAAGTCAACGGCTCTCACTGAATACAAAATAGGATTTATGGCTACACAAACCGTTGAGAATAGTTCTAGATCTGGTCCAAGACGAACCATTGTAGGGGATTTATTGAAACCACTGAATTCGGAATATGGTAAAGTAGCTCCAGGTTGGGGAACTACTCCTTTGATGGGTATTGCAATGGCTCTATTTGCGATATTCCTATCTATTATTTTGGAGATTTATAATTCTTCCATTTTACTGGATGGAATTTCAATGAATTAGATTCACAAGAACTACTAAATCGCTTTTCACTACAAAGTGAATCATTTAGGTCGTTTTTAGCCCATTCTATTTTTGGGTAGTTCGACCGTGGAATTTCTTTGTTTCTGTATTTCCGGAATATGAGTGTGTGGCTTGTTATAATTGATCCTATGGATACTACAGAGAGTGGTTCTGTCATCTTGATACAGATGGTTTTACCTCGTCGGATATTCATTCTAGTATCCGGAACGCGCGGAATATAGGAAATAGATTACAAACTATTCTAACTATGATTCATATTTTATATTAAGACCTCGCGGGCCGGACTCCAAAAAAAAAGAGTTAACCCCCAAATAGTTAAAAAAGGGGGTTAGAAGTGATAAATCGACAGATTTTTATTCTTTTTCCCGTTTATGCTTATTTTAATTAAGGGACAAACCTTTCTTTAAATTTTTATTCAGTATATCTATTCATTGAATAAGTGATGATCCAACGATTCTTACTCAGGGAATTTTTGGACTTAGTTTGAAGGTTTTCTTGAATCATCGTGGTTGTAGTATGAATCTGAGGTTTTAATCGATTCATAGGGTCTTAACAAGAGAATTCCTATCAATAATAAAGAAAACAGAAGTAAAACCGCGTTACACACAAATAAGAATAACAAATAAAAGAAAATAAAAAAAAAATAGGTAAATAGAGGATTCAAGAGGCCTGTAACAATCAACATAAAGACGAATGAGCCAACTTGATATTTTTTAGCATTATAACCACAAAGAAGAGCTTTCAGATTTTTATTCTTTCGTATCTTTAGAGAAAAAGAAAGAGTGAATCATAGGAGGAAAGATAAATAAGTTTCAAACTTTTTATTACACATATCCATTCTAGCCAGTATTTGGGCGGTTTTTGTTTGAGCCGTACGAAATGAAATTCTCATATACGGTTCTCAGAGGGGGATTTACCTATCTCAATAAAGTATATGATTGGTTCGAAGAACGTCTTGAGATTCAGGCGATTGCAGATGATATAACTAGTAAATATGTCCCTCCCCATGTGAACATATTTTATTGTTTAGGCGGAATTACACTTACTTGTTTTTTAGTACAAGTAGCTACGGGGTTTGCTATGACTTTTTACTATCGCCCAACGGTTACTGAGGCTTTTGCTTCCGTTCAATATATAATGACTGAAGCTAACTTTGGTTGGTTAATCCGATCAGTTCATCGATGGTCCGCAAGTATGATGGTGCTAATGATGATCCTGCACGTATTTCGTGTGTATCTCACCGGTGGCTTTAAAAAACCTCGCGAATTGACTTGGGTTACAGGTGTAGTTTTAGCTGTATTGACCGCATCTTTTGGCGTGACTGGTTATTCCTTACCCCGGGACCAAATTGGTTATTGGGCAGTCAAAATTGTAACAGGCGTACCGGAAGCTATTCCTGTAATAGGATCGCCTTTGGTAGAGTTATTGCGCGGAAGTGCTAGTGTAGGCCAATCCACCCTGACTCGTTTTTATAGTTTACACACTTTTGTATTACCTCTACTTACTGCCGTATTTATGTTAATGCACTTCCCAATGATACGTAAGCAAGGCATCTCTGGTCCTTTATAGAGAAGAAATAGTATTATAGATCATAGATATTTGTAATCAGTCATTTATCACTTCACTCAGGGTAGGAACAATAGGATTTCATTGCTATAAATATGGATTATTGAAAAGAATAAAACATGTATTTGGATCTTTTCCTTCAACCCCGCAAAATTGTATTATTTATTTGACACTAATGGTTGAAGTGAATTTTCTGAAGATAAAATGGATTATGGGAGTGTGTGACTTG